TCTGTAAAATACTCGTTTGGACGGGGGCTTCCAAATACATCGTAAGCTAAACCCGTGCTGACAAATAACCAACCCGCAATGAATAGGGAAGGTATAGTAATGCTATGAATGACCCAGTAGCGAATACTGGTAATAATATCAGCAAAAGAACGTTCTCCTGTGCTTCCAGACATGTTAAGCTCCGCATATTCTTGTACAGTTAAAGGGGGGTCGACTTCGTAAAAGATGAAATTCAGTAAATGGAAATTTAATGAAATCGAATCTTAGTGATATCGTCAATAATGTACCAAAGGTTTCTTTTCTTTAGAGTATACCGAATCAGTATAGCTATCTTTCTTCTGACAGAGCAACGAAATTTCACAATCAGTATCGAAATGAAGTGTTAAAGAATTTCTTTTTTATTTTCTTGTTGCTTGTACATGTAGAATTTGTACCATTCAATACAGAATTCCTCAAATTCCTCTATCACTAAGATTCCTGCAGTACTTGTAATATAAGAATCAAAAAGTTTTCTCTATTAGTAGTTTTGGACTAGAAACTGAGGATCGGGTAAAAATATTAGTTTAGTATAGTATTCAAGGAAAGAAAGAGAACAATAACTAAATAAAATAAAAATAAACATTTGTGATCCACACATTGTTGTTGTATTAGACCCAAAGGAAAGGTTCTTTCTTGACCTAATTACAAGGATAGGGCTTTGTAGTACGGAAAGACAAAATGTAAAAACTAGTTTTGAGTGATCATCAGAGTCTTCTTTTTTTTCTTTTCGTTCCAGAGATTATTTGAATGAACTTACTATTCAATTTAATAAGTTCAAGTTAAAGTAAAAAAGTAAAAGGCATTTTCATTATAAGCTAAGATCAATCATCGTTATAAAAATCAATAAAAAAAAACAGATTTGTCGATACAATAAAAAAAAAGATCCAAATAGAGATGATTTTGCAATTTTAGCCTATAGTGATTCAAAGAAAGTTTCATTTTTTAATGAAGTTATAAAACAATTCTTTTATTTTTATAATTATTTAAAATTCATTAATAATATTCGATATATACTAATATATAGACTAAATTACTAAATATATAAAATATATTAAAAAAATAGATATTTAATATTGGTTATTAGTTTACTCAACTCAAGAGTTGCTCAATGAATCTGTTGATTCGAAATTTTGAGATGGGTAGATGTCACAAATGATGAATTGATTTCTTACCTATGTTACTCTATTTTTATTTTTGTTAGGACTGCTGTCTCTAATTATAATAATAATAATTATAATAATTGATGAATCAAAAACTTTAACTTTCAATTGGTATTTTTGTTTATCTTCGTCTCTTTTCTTTTAAAAATGGAAATTTAGGGAAGTGCTTTATAAACATATGTATAAAAAGAAGATATTTCATTTAGTCCCTTCATGCCTACTATAACTAGTTATTTCGGTTTTCTACTAGCAGCTTTGACTATAACCTCAGCTCTATTTATCGGTCTGAACAAGATACGACTTATTTGAAATTAACAATTTATAAAAAAGATTCTTCTGTGGTAGTTCATATATTCTATAGTTTCTTACCGTATCCATTTTCAATTCTTGGTTATTCAGATTCATGAATAATACCAATTAATATATAAGGATCGATATTACCTCTCCTTTTCACCTTTCAAAGAAATTGAAATGATTGAAGTTTTTCTATTTGGAATCGTCTTAGGTCTAATTCCTATTACTTTGGCTGGATTATTCGTAACCGCATATTTACAATATAGACGTGGTGATCAATTGGACCTTTGAGTAATTAATATCTCCTTTTTTTTTATTGACCTCCTCCTTGCGTTAATCTACAGGAGGTCAAATTCAGATTGCTGTTCAATTATTTCAGTCTTCCTTTCGACCTAAGAAATAAGAAGAATCTAATCACGCTCTGTAGGATTTGAACCTACGACATCGGGTTTTGGAGACCCACGTTCTACCGAACTGAACTAAGAGCGCCTCATTATCACAATAAATTTTTTGTGACCTAACTCGTCTTGGATATATATACTATCATAAATAAGAAAATTAAAAGAAAATTAAAGATTGATTATGTATATCCAATATTAATCAATCTCAATGACCCTCGTTACTGTTCATAAGATAAGTAATAGGTAGGGATGACAGGATTTGAACCCGTGACATTTTGTACCCAAAACAAACGCGCTACCGAGCTGCGCTACATCCCTTTCAATTGGCCTACAGTCTTATTGTAGAAAATTCTTGTCTTGTTTTCCACATCTTTATTTCTTTCAGTGATATACCCAATTATCTTGTCATTTCTTATTCTTTTTAATCTCATATCATATAACATATAATAATAGACTTATATACGTACTAAAGAAATATGAAACCCACCGTAAAAAAAAAAATGAATATTTTTCGAGAATTCTCAGACAGAAATAGACGTATTTTTTTCTTTTAAGAAAAGGAATATCTACTGAATTTTTGTACATTTTAAGTTATACATTTCAATTTGCATTAGGGATTCTGCGTACAAATCCAAGTGTCAGTCATTAACTACATATACACATCGGGTCATATATGTAATAGCATTATGTATTACAAATTGTAATTTTATTACAATAACAAATAACAAAGAAGGAGGATTTTAAATGCGAAATCTAAAAACATACCTTTCCGTGGCACCGGTAGTAAGTACTTTATGGTTTGGGTCTTTAGCAGGGTTATTAATAGAGATCAATCGTTTATTTCCAGATGCGTTGATATTTCCCTTTTTTTCATTCTAGTAATTGAGATAGGAAGGGGTGAAGAAAATTAGAGATACAATCAAATATCTGTGACTAATCCCTACCCTTTTCTTCTTTTTTTTTTATAATTAAAATCAATTCGAAAATCAAAAGAATAAAAGCGAGTTCACCATAGTTAAACTAAGAACTCGGGTTTACAGGCCCAAACTTAAATTAATTTTAATTAATAATAGAGTGAAAAAGAAAATGGAATAGTTGTGGCATGGCAACAATATCATACAAGATAATTCAATGAAAAAGAAAAATTAAATACTGTACATCGATTCTAAATATATAGTTAGAAATCATTATATTACTTATTATTACTATTTATTACTATAATTGGTAGATTGCAACGAAATCTTTCATAATTGGATTTCGAGTTAGCAACTTCTATTTTTTTTCCTTCCTTTCTTCTTCGCTTCGGATCGGAAAATAGAAAGATAGAAGAGTTAAGTCAATCAAAAATCCAAAGGAGGTTCATGGCCAAGGGTAAAGATGCCCGAGTAACGATTATTTTGGAATGTACCAATTGTGTTCGAAACCACGTTAATAAGGAATCAATGGGCATTTCCCGATATATTACTCAAAAAAATCGACATAATACGCCTAGTCGGTTGGAATTGAGAAAATTCTGTCCCTCTTGTTACAAACATACGATTCACGGGGAGATAAAGAAATAGATCGAACCGATCGCTCGTGTGTTCGCCTTACATTTCAAGGAAGATGAAAAACGACATAGTATATAGTATTATAGTATATATAACAGATCATATATTTATTTAAATATAAACAAAGCAATCCTATTTTTAAATTCGAAATCATTTTTGATCCGATCAAAATATCATTAGGATTTTCGGGACAAGGAATAAAAAAACCATGGATAAATCCAAGCGACTCTTTCTTAAATCTAAGCGATCTTTTCGTAGGCGTTTGCCCCCGATACAATCGGGGGATCGAATTGATTATAGAAACATGAGTTTAATTAGTCGATTTATTAGTGAACAAGGAAAGATATTATCTAGACGGGTAAATAGATTGACCTTAAAACAACAACGATTAATTACTATTGCTATAAAACAAGCTCGTATTTTATCTTTCTTACCCTTTCTTAATAATGAGAAACAGTTTGAAAGAAGCGAGTCGACTCCCAGAACTACCGGTCTTAGAATTAAAAATAAATAGGCTTGCTCCTCTTCAATTGAATCAAAATAAAATTCCAATCCGAATTCAAATGTAAATTGACGGTTTGTTCAAAAAATATGAAAATTCCAATTTTATTGTTGTGTTGTAAGAAAAAAAAGGAATTGGGAAAGAAGAATAAATCTTTTTTTTTTTATTGAACGTGTTTGTTTATTGCGATGACTTTATCATATCCTATTTTATCATACTAATTTCTACTCTACTTTCCCAAGTTCATTTGCCAGGGAACTCCATTTAAACCATTTCACTGGATTTCATTTCTTTCAAGCTTCTTATCTTATTTTAAGATCTCATTGGAAATCATATAAAGACAATTCCTATTTAATATAGCTATTTGTGCAAGTATTTTACGATTAAGAAGCAACTGCCTCTTGTACAGATGGTGTATTAATTTACTATAACTGTAGTATACTTGATTGGCTCGAATTACTGCATTTATCCGAGTGATCCACAAACGACGAAAATCTCTCTTCTGCCTACCTCTATCCTGATGAGCTGAAACCAAAGATCTTATTTTCTGTTGAGCAATAGTTCGAGTAAGTCTTGAACGAGCTCCTCGAAAGCTTGATGCAAATAAACGAATTTTGGTTCTACGTCTTCGAGCTATATATCCTCGTTTAATTCTAGTCATTGAATAAATGAAACTTTGATGAATAACTAATTGATTTCTTTTCTTTCAGTTATTTCCTTTCCCCTTCCTCGTTTATTAATAACAAAACGGATTCTTCCAATGTATAAAATAAAAATTCCAATGGCTTTTGCTACTATAACCTTCCCGACCACGATTTTTTATTTTTTTTATTTCTAGGCTTCTCGCCTCGAAATAAAAAATTGTATTGATACTAGGTATCAAAAAACATAGTAAATAAAAAAGTAGTAAATAGAAATAGGTATAGTGGGTTCCATCGTTTCTATGGTTGCTTCTTAAACGGTGAGGTCCTCTCTATACACCGGAGCTTCTTCTCTCATTTAATTAATGTTATTGTTAACTTGTACAGTTCACACTCTTTGGCTCTACCCATAATTATCCAGTAATAGGTCTTTCACAACGAGACCCACTTATACAGTAACGGTATTTAATTATGAAGATTAGCTGAGTAGCTGACCCTGTTAGTCCGTTCTTGCAAGAGTTAATAGTAAGGGCATAATCTTTCTGCTTTTTAAATAAAATAGGATTTCCCTGCTTAATGAATACCATTTGCTACCAATGGGGAATTCTTTCTCATCTTAAATTAAATTACAAAGTGGAAGTGATTGGATTTGTACCAATGTCAACCATAAATTAATTTGATATCACAATATTTGATATCACAATACACAATAGAAGGGTATGATAGATCTTTTTTATATTTTTAGAGCTATTTTCATTTTTCGTATCGTATAGTGAATAGTGAATGGTGGTCTTCATTCTATCCTATTCACTGGTACTGATCATTTATACCGGATCAATTGTTTTTGGCCTAATCCATGATCTGAACGAGTCGCACATACACCCTAGTACATGTTCCTCGTCGCTGAGGACATCCCCGAAGAGCGGGGGATTTCGTGACATTTTTAATTGGCTGTCTTGTGTTTCTAATAAGTTGTTTAATAGTTGGCATGTTGAATCATATACATAAAGGGCTGGTTTAGATCGATCCTAACCGGATAATTATGAATCATTTTTATATTAATGGATTCATAGAATATTGTATTAAACCTGGTAAGAAGATAAAATCTCAAATTGTATATTTGTGTGAAATTCCTCTTATTTTTTATTCAACTGCTACAAGATCAACAAGTCCGTGAGCTTGGGCTTCTGTTGCTGACATAAAAACATCTCTTTCCATGTCTTCGGAAATAACCCATAAGGATTTGCCCGTTCTCTGTACATAAACCCTTGTGATGGTTTCGCGCAGCTTCAATAGTTCTTCCGCTTCCAGGATAAATTCTCCCGTCTGTGCCTCATAAAAAGAACTAGCAGGTTGATGGATCATTACCCTGATAATATACCATAATAAATAATTATTCTATCTCGCATGATGAAAGGCGAAAAATAATATAATAAGAAAAAAGAAAGATAGAATTGAACAACCGTACAGGCATCTTTTGCACAACATTGCATACGGCTCTACAATGGAATTCACTTTTATACCTATACCTTTTTTTTACTTTACATTGAATATATAGAAAATAAAATTCAATTCAATTTAAATTGAATTTAAATTATAGAGTCTATCATATTCACATAGGTAAATGATCCAACAACCACCCTTCTTTTTGGAATAGTTAACCATATACTATGATGGTTCCGTTGCTTTATATATTAATTTCGTCTGTTATTTAGCAATCCCAAAGTTTTTTTTTTTTATTTTCAAATATCAAACAAAAAAAAAATTAAGTCAAAAAAAAGAAATTTTATTTTTATATTCTTTCATAAAAATAATATATATATATATATATATTATTGTTAAGAGTTTTTCGGTGTGAAAACAAAAAAGTTTGTGACGCTGAAAAGGGTCTCCTGATATATCAGATAAAATGGGAAATACCCTTTATCTCATACTACTCTTTCGATACATAATGGAATGGAACGATTTTGAAAAAAAGATTCTCGTATCGAATTCGAAGTGCCATGCTATTATTACTTAATATTCATATTTCATATATCGCGAAGGCATAGTCTTCTTTTTTCTCTCAAATAAAAAAAAACTCATTGGCGCCAAGCGTGAGGGAATGCTAGACGTTTGGTAATTTCTCCTCCGACCAGAATAAAAGATCCCATTGAAGCGGCTAATCCCATGCATATTGTTTGTACGTCTGGTTGCACAAATTGCATGGTATCATAAATACCTAATCCAGGTATTACCCATCCCCCGGGAGAGTTTATAAACAAATAGAGATCCTTGGTATCATCCTCTATACTGAGATATACCATAAGACCAATAAGTTGATTCGAGATCTCGCTATCAACCTCTTGGCCTAAAAAAAGTAATCTTTCTCGATAAAGTCGGTTGATTGGGATAAAATTTTATCCCTTCGGAACCGTACACGCATCTTTTGATGCATACAGTTCAACACAAATCGCGAAAAAAAAAGAATCAATGTGTAGATTCTTCTTTTTTTTTTCTTTTGTCATAGCAAGCTCTGTCTAACGTGTAACAAAGTTTTCTTTCATTAAATAAAAAAAGATGAGTTTTGGTCTTTTTCTATTTCTATAGAAATAGAAGTTCTATATATAAATAGAAATAAAAATAAACTTATCGGATTAACTTCTCATTGATGTATTGTTTCATCGGAATCCAATCCAAATCACGATGTAATTTTCTTGTTCCTGAATGGTCTTCTTGAATTCTTTTAGGTTTATGCTCTACTCCGAGTAAAGATCGAACCGATTTTTATTTGCATATATAGGACAAATGCCCCAATACTACGCCTTTTTGCTATGACTTCTTTCTTCTTCAATTTATTTCATATCTCCCGCCAAATATTAAATATTCAATGCATTCATTATATTATTCGTATTCGATTTATTAACAGTTTTAGATCACTTTATTATATTAGGAATTATAAATCGAATATTATATAAATAAATTATAAATAAAATATGATATATATTAAGTATTAAGTAGAAATCATAGATATATTACCTATTGGTATTGGTTTTTTTTTTTGTTTTTTTCTAAACGGAGCCTGGATACTTAATTTTATTGTTTGAACCAAGTCAACCATAAATTATTCTAATTGCTAATATTAATCTGTCTACCCCCCTAAAAAATAGATTGAATTATACTTCATTGCATTTCACGCTCCAAATTTTAGATGATTCAATCAATCTTTGTTGGGCGAAAGAGAGGATATCTCGATCGGGAAAGAGAACGGGGAAATACCATATGACCCAATATATCTGACAAGTCGCACTATACGTCAACCCACGATGCATCTTCGTCTCCAGGACTTCGAAAAGGTACTTTTGGAACACCAATAGGCATGAAATGAAAGAAAAATTAAGTACTATATCTCACTTTGATGTGAAAGCGTAAAAATAGGTTTATTGTCTTAATAATATTTTGTCTTTTATCATATTTTATCCATAGATTGAATAAGTTCATAAAAAAGGAAGACAGAATCAATAAAGGAAAATTCTTACAAGTGGGGCCTTTCGATGATGAACAAATATAGATGCAGTTACTCATATAAAATGCTAGCAATGCCCTACCATTGCGTATTGGTACTTATCGGGTGTAGAATAAATCTGCTTCTTTTTGTTCCTACGAACAAAATTGTTCCATTATTATTCAAAGACATTCTTACTAAAAGAATAGAGAATTCTTAGTAAAAGAATAGAACAAAAATTAATCCTTTCCCGGATATAATCCACTAAAAAAGTAAAGACCATAGTCTAGTTTTTTTTACAGTGCAAGAAAGTTACATAGCGTCTATTTTTGATTGATATAAGGGGTATTTCCATGGGTTTACCTTGGTATCGTGTTCATACGGTCGTATTGAATGATCCCGGCCGTTTGATTTCTGTCCATATAATGCATACAGCTCTGGTTGCTGGTTGGGCCGGTTCGATGGCTCTATATGAATTAGCTGTTTTTGATCCCTCTGATCCTGTTCTTGATCCAATGTGGAGACAGGGTATGTTCGTTATACCCTTCATGACTCGTTTAGGAATAACCAATTCATGGGGTGGTTGGAGTATTACTGGGGGGACTATAACGAATCCGGGTATTTGGAGTTACGAAGGTGTGGCTGGTGCACATATTGTGTTTTCTGGCTTGTGCTTTTTGGCAGCTATCTGGCATTGGGTGTATTGGGATCTAGAAATATTTTGTGATGAACGTACAGGAAAACCCTCTTTGGATTTGCCCAAGATCTTTGGAATTCATTTATTTCTCTCAGGAGTGGCGTGTTTTGGTTTTGGCGCATTTCATGTAACAGGATTGTATGGTCCTGGAATATGGGTATCCGATCCTTATGGACTAACAGGAAGGGTACAAGCTGTAAATCCAGCATGGGGTGTGGAAGGTTTTGATCCTTTTGTTCCGGGAGGAATAGCCTCTCATCATATTGCAGCAGGAACCTTGGGCATATTGGCGGGTCTATTCCATCTTAGTGTCCGTCCGCCCCAACGTCTATACAAAGGATTACGTATGGGAAATATTGAAACCGTCCTTTCCAGTAGTATCGCTGCTGTCTTTTTTGCAGCTTTTGTAGTTGCTGGAACTATGTGGTATGGCTCGGCAACTACTCCGATTGAATTATTTGGTCCCACTCGTTATCAATGGGATCAAGGATACTTCCAACAAGAAATCTATCGAAGAATTAGTGCTGGGCTAGCCGAAAATCAAAGTTTATCTGAAGCTTGGTCTAAAATTCCTGAAAAATTAGCCTTTTATGATTACATCGGCAACAATCCGGCAAAAGGGGGATTATTCAGAGCGGGATCAATGGACAACGGGGATGGAATAGCTGTTGGTTGGTTAGGACACCCGATCTTTAGAGATAAAGAAGGGCGTGAACTTTATGTACGTCGTATGCCTACTTTTTTTGAAACATTTCCGGTTGTTTTGGTAGACGGAGATGGAATTGTTAGAGCCGATGTTCCTTTTAGAAGGGCAGAATCGAAATATAGTGTCGAACAAGTAGGTGTAACTGTTGAGTTCTATGGCGGTGAACTCAATGGAGTCAGTTACAGTGATCCAGCTACTGTAAAAAAATATGCTAGACGTGCTCAATTGGGTGAAATTTTTGAATTAGATCGTGCTACTTTGAAATCTGATGGTGTTTTTCGTAGCAGTCCGAGGGGTTGGTTTACTTTTGGACATGCTTCGTTTGCTCTGCTCTTCTTCTTCGGACACATTTGGCATGGTGCTAGAACCTTGTTCAGGGATGTTTTTGCTGGTATTGACCCGGATTTGGATGCTCAAGTAGAATTTGGAGCATTCCAAAAACTTGGAGATCCAACTACAAGAAGGCAAGTAGTCTGATACAATATTGTTTTGTTATTTTTTGTCTTTAGTTTTTTGATTTGATATA